AAGTTTAGATAATTCATGGGATAATAAATATAATAATTAGGATTCTCATGAGAGATATTGTGATGAGGGTAATAGCTTCTATAACGGATATATGTGTTTCTTTAATATATGTTTTATTAGAAGAGCTAAATAAAGTATTAAAGACAATTTTTAAATAAAAATATAATCTTATAATGGACCCAGTAATAATAATAATACTTGTTTTGATTGCGTTAATCCATAGAAGTTTATAAAGCACTATTGCCTTAAAAATAAAACCCGGAAAGGGAGGAATGCCTCTAAGATTAATAATTAATAATATTAATAGGATAATGGAAGTTTTATATTGCCCCGTTATAAAATTTGGTTGGTTTCTAGTATCTCATTCTATATAGGCAAAGATTATTATGATAGAGGATGCAGTAATAATATAGTTAATAAATATTAATGTTCTAATTTTTTGAGAGACTTGGGATGCCGTAATTATCCATCCTATTTGTCCAATAGATGAGTAGGCTATAATAGATCGCAGTTGTGTTTGATTTATACCCCCTATTCCACCAATTAAGGTTATTAATCTCCCAAGAATTAATATTCTTTGTGTATTAATTGGGAATGAATATATTAATAAGGTGACCGGGGCAATTTTTTGAATTGTTGATAAGAGGAAACATGAAAACCAAGGAGAAATTGCTATAATTCTAGGGAATCAGAAATGAAGTGGGGCCAACCCTGCTTTTAACAGTAATCTTGAAATAAATATAAATGATGAGAATATAGGTTGTGTGGGCATAGATAGTGTGGCAGTTAATAATATAGCAGAGCCTAGAGCTTGAACTAAAAAATATTTTCTAGCACTTTCTTTACGTTTATGTATATTTGAGTGGAGTAACATTGGGATAAAAGAGTATATATTAACTTCTAGCCCAATTCATACTATAAATCACGAATGTCTTGAAATAGCTATAAATATTCCTAATGTTATTAATATTATAAAGAATGGGTAATAAATTTGTATTAGTGAGGTAAGGAGCCACATAAGATCATATATGGAATTGAACCATATCTATTTAAGTTAGAAGCTTAAAATTAACCCTGTAATGATCTGTTAATGTGATCAGTCTAAAGAGCCTTCATTATATTCATGTGCTGTTCCTGCTAGAAGGATAAGTAAAAATAATAGAATTGGCAGGATTATATGAATAGGTGAAAATTTATATAGAATTGGTATAGGAAGGAGTAATACAATTTCAATATCAAATACAAGAAAAATTACTGCTAGGAGAAAAAATCGGAGAGAGAATGGTGTTCGAGCATTCCCCATGGGGTCGAAGCCACATTCAAATGATGTTAGTTTTTCGCGTTCATAGTTGGTTAATGAAGGCTGTAAAAATCAGATAAGGATAAGTAAGAAGGATACTACTAGTCTGAGTATAAATGTAAATAATAATAGGTTCATATGTGTAAACAAGACATTAGAAGAAGTACTTCGTTATCAGCTACATCAAAGCTGTCCGTTCATGCCCGGCGTAATGTCAAAAATATATAGTGGCTACAAATATAAATATTAAAAAGCAAATTGAGAAGGGTAAGAGGGTTTTTCATGTAAAATTTATAAGTCGGTCATATCGCATTCGAGGCAGAGCGCCTCGTACTCATAAAAATAAGACCCTAAAAATACAGATAAGTAATGGGAATATAAATATTATGATTTCATGTGGTATTTGAAATATTATAAAAATGTTTGTAGAAATTATCCTTATAAAGATAATTCTAGCATATTCTGCTATAAATAGAAGGGCAAAGCCTCCACCCCCATATTCAATATTAAATCCTGAGACTAGCTCTGATTCTCCCTCTACAAAATCGAAAGGAGCACGATTGGTTTCTGCTAAACATGTGATAAATCATATAATAAATATAGGTGATATTAGAAGTATAGTTGGGGATATTTGTCTTGTTAAGACTTTGTTAAGGTCAAATGAGTTGCAGATTATTAAGGCTCTAATTAGGACCAGTGCTATACTAACTTCATATGAAATTGTTTGGGCTACTCTACGAACTGCCCCCAAAAGGGCATATTTTGAGTTTGAAGCTCAGCCTGCTGCTAGAGTAGTATATACATTTAATCTTGATAAGCATAAAAAAAGAAGAATGCCTAGGGTAAAAAATAAAGATGGGAATGGGTAGGGGTAAGTACTCCATATAATGAGGATGAGTAATAGTGTAGTCATAGGAGCAAAACAGAAAGCTTGAAAATTTCTTGATGTTGTGGATAGAGGCTCTTTAATGAATAGTTTTATAGCATCTCTAAGCGGTTGGGGGATACCTCTAATCCTAACTTTGTTTGGGCCTTTCCGTAGTTGAATATACCCTAGAACTTTTCGCTCTAATAAAGTATAAAAAGCTATAGCAAGTAGAGCTATCAATAAGTTAATAAAAATTATAATAAACGGTTGTAAAGTCATTATTTAGGACGTAAAATTTACGTATTATAGGGGCTTAAACCCTATGCATTTTTCTGCCACCTAAATGGCTTATAGATGACTCGAACATCTTTATTTGGTTTTCAAGACCAAAATTGACCTATTTAAGCCGTGTTAATTGGGATTACCCCATTTTTTGCGTGCAAAGCAAAAGTTTTGTTTAAACTAAATTGACGTAGAAAGTAGAGAATTACTCTATCTTATGGTTCTAAGCCATATGCATTTTTCTGCCAACTTTCTCAGAGATGGTTATATTTATGGTAGTATTATATTTATTTTTATTTAAAAAGTTTTTTATTATCAGGATCCTTTCGTACAATTGATAATTTATTTAATTAAAGATAGGAACTGACCTAGCTTACGCCGGTCTGAACTCAGCTCATGTAGAGGTTTAAAGGTTGAACAAACCTGCCTTTTAAGCTGCTACTACCTAAAGGGTCCTCTAAGCCAACATCGAGGTGCCAAACTTCTTTTTCGATTTGTACTCTTAAAAGATATAAGCCTGTTATCCCCAAGGTAGCTTGTTTCTTTAGTCTTTTTTGGATCAGTGTTGGATAGTACTCCTTTATATGAATAGGAGGTTTATGTGCTCCTTAACCGCCCCAGTTAAACCATAGATATAATAAAATAGAAAGTATAATATTTCTTTTTTATATGTTTTTGGTAAAGCTCTATGGGGTCTTTTTGTCTTTTAATTTTATTTAGGCCTTTTCACCTAAAGGTAAATTTAGTGTTTTATTATAGAGACAGCTTAACTTTCGTTTATCCTTTCATTCTAGCCCCCAATTAAAGGGCAAATTATATGCTACCTTAGCACGGTCAGGGTACCGCGGCCGTTAAACTCGTAAGTCACCGGGCAGGCTTCACCTTTTATTTTTAACCAAAAGGCTATGTTTTTGATAAACAGGCGAAGTAGGGATTTGCCGAGTTCCTTTATAATATGTAATGGTTTGTAGTTAATAGTTTTAATATATTTGATTTAGGTTATTAATATTTATTGTTTTGTAGTACTAATTTTAACAGATTAATTTTTATATTTGGTTTTATAAAGTTTACTTTTGAGGTGGTTATATTTTTTACAGTTTAAATTTATAGTTTATTCTCAGTTGCTATAAGACAATATAGTTGTTGGGTACTTTGGGCCCTACAAGATGTTAGTAAAGGTATATATTAATGGTTTAATAAAGCTTATCCTTTATTATTTTTCATATATTTATGGGTTAGAAATATTGTCCTACTAAATAGGGATTTAAGTAAACCAGATATAACACTCTGCGTAAGTATGTAGCCACTATATATTATTTTTGCCAATATTTTGCAACAGATATGGGTTGGTTCAAAACAAATAATAGATAGCTCAGAGTGTTTCGGGAAAGATTCATAAATTTAGATTTTGTTAAACCATGATGCAAAAGGTAGAGCATATTATACTTTTTATTAATGTAGTTTAAATTTTCTTTGCAGAGAGTTTTATTTTATTAGGTAGTTGAAATATAGTTTTATTTTTATAATGTTTATATTAAAAAAATTTTTATTTTACTCAAGATAAATGGGGTTGAACCAATCTTTTTGCAGCGTAAGTGCAATGTGTCTCCGGACTATATCTTGAGGCACAACTTCCGTTACACCTACTATGTTACGACTTATCTCATCTTTCGACGAGAGCGACGGGCGATGTGTACGCGCTTTAGTTATCCATATTCAGAAAAATAGTTTTTGTTTTCTTACTTTTAAGTCCTCCTATTAAATTAAATTTTATTAATGTTTATGGTACCTAGTGGAAAGTAACCCATTTCTCCCATATTATAGGCTGCACTTCGACCTGACGTTAAAATGAAGTAATTTTTTTACTTAGGCTTCACAGCATAAATTAGACGGAAATACACAGGCTAGGGCAAAATATGGTTAGGAGTACGTGGACTATCGGTTTAAAGAACAGGTTCCCCTAAGAGGTTAAAGCACCGCCAATATCTTTAGGTTTAAGTCATGAGACCATACTACCCAGGATAAAAGGCTTAAAATAAGTGGGTATCAAATCCTCGTTTTGGTTTAAGCTTTAGTTAAAGCAGGTTTTGACATTTGTAGGATAAATATTTACTGTTTCGGGTTATACTCCTTTAAGTTAGAATTATGTCATTTAGGTCTACTTTAGTTTTGATGTTAGTTGATTTGGGCTTTTTGTTTAACCGCGGTAGCTGGCACAAATTTTACCAGCCCTAAGTCCTATAATCGGTTCTTGGTTTCCCAAAAATAACTCAGTTTTATATACTACAGGCGTGGGTTTCTTTATTTAAAAATTATTTTATTTATTATTTGTAGACAGCTTTATATGTTTAATTATAGAAGAATACTTTTAACTCACGGGAGTGGTTGGTCTTGTATGTATTAGTTTAAGGGATAACCAAATTGTTAGCTAGATTCAAACAAGATAGAAAGAGGTTTTAACCATTTTCGGGGCATGAGCCCAATAGCTTATTTAGCTTATCTTTCCAAGCCCTAGTAAATAAATTTACTCCTTTAAACTTGCAATTTAATGTTGTGATCAACTATAGGGCCAGGTAAGTCATGAGATTAGTAGATCTATTTTAAGAATTAAAATAAAAAGCGGGAAGGCGTGGAGTAGGAGGATTGTATTGTTACGCATTATAAATAGGTTTAAGGGGTTGGAATAGGAGGTAGGTGTCCCATGTTGTGTTGTGGTGTATATAATAAGGGAATATATTCCTGAAATAAATATCGAAAGAATTATTGGGATAATAAATGATTTTGATAAGTTGAGAATTCTGGCTAAGAGGGACACCTCACTAACTAAATTAAGGGATGGAGGCGCTCCTATATTTGCTGAGGCTATTATAAATCATCACAGTGCTATAATAGGGAATATTGATAATATTCCTTTATTTAAGAATATTCTTCGTGATTGGGTGGTTTCATATGTTATATTAGCAAGGACAAATAGAGCTGAGGAGCAAAGACCGTGAGCTACCATTATAGTTAATGAAGCTTCTCATCCTCAAGATGTGTTTGATATAAATCCTGCAATAATTAATCCTATATGCCCTACAGATGAGTAGGCAATAAGAGCTTTTAGGTCAGGTTGTCGTAAACAGATTAATCCTGTAATAATTGCTCCCATCACCCTAATTGATGTAAATATTATTCTAATAGAGGTAAATGTTGAAGTTCATCAGAATGGAGTTGCCAATCGAATGACACCATAACTCCCTAGTTTTAAAAGGATTCCCGCCAGGATTATAGAGCCAGCTACTGGGGCCTCTACATGTGCTTTAGGGAGTCATAGATGGGTGGTGTATAAAGGTATTTTTACTATAAATGCTATAATTGATATAATTCATCATATGTTAATAAAATAGATTGTAGGGGGGCTATAAGTGTTAAGGAATATAAATAATGAGTTATTTTTATATATAATTATGATAATTCTTATTAGAAGAGGTAAAGAGGCAGTAACAGTATATAGTACAAGGTATAGCCCAGCTTGAAGGCGTTCTGGCTGGTAACCTCACCCTAGAATAAGAAATAATGTAGGGATTAAGGATACCTCAAAAAAAATATAAAATATAAAGTAGTTATTTAGTGAGAATATTACAAATAAAGTTAAGTTTAGGAGGAGAATATTTAAACAGAATGATTTTGAAGCTTGGTTGTTTAATAGGATATTAATTCTTGCCAGAATTATTAAAGCTCTAGTCCATAAAGTTAGGAGAATTAATGGGAAAGAGAGAGAGTCTAAGCTTAAGTTTTCTGTGGCTAAAATGTTTATTGAGGAAATATAGGGTAAAAAAGTTAAAATAAAAGCTGCAACTAGAAATGATAATAAAAAGGAGGCGGCTATTCATAAGGTATAGGTTGAAACCCATAAGCTTAATATAGGTATAAGGATTAGTATAAATGTAAATTTTAGCATTTAGATACGGTTAATAGGCTTACTCTCTCATTACCTTGTCTTCGTATAATTGTTACTATAATTGCTAGGCCAATACTTGCTTCACAAGCACCAAAAACTAGAAGGATTAGGCATATAGATGGCTCAGAGGAATTAATTCCCCCAAGCAGAATAGCAGTTAGTAGTACTAGGGATAAAATTATAGCTTCTAAGCATAGAAGGGATATTATAAAAGATTTTTGGTTAAAAATTAAGGCAAATATAGGGAATAATGGGAGTATAGGAAGAAGGTAGAGTATAGGGGTAGTAACTGTCATTACCAGAAGGATAAATCCACTATTTGGTTTACAAGACCAACGCCGCTTCTTTGGCTTTTCTGGTCTAATAACAAACATTGTCTGAATTTAGGCACCCAAAGCCCATGTTATTAATTAACTATTATTAGTATATTTGTTGAGCGGTCAAATTTTTAGCACGAAAAGCTAATGTAATGTATTATACTACAAATATATTTTGGGAATATCTTCATCTAAACAGCTTCAGTGTTTTGCTTTTTATATAAGCTACCAAAATTATAGAAATATAAATACATATAGAGGGATAATTATTAATCTTATAAAAAGAAATGAGTTAATTGTATTTTTTTGTAGTAGCTGGGCTAATTTAGCTGAAGAAGTAGATGAAATGTGCCCGGATTGTGATCTTAATACTTCAATTCACGATTGGTCTAAAATTTTTAAAAAGTTGTGTCTTATTTTTATAGGTTGGTTTATGATTCTTTGTGTAGATAAAGGTGTAAGAAATCATATGTATGAATGTGCAAAAAATATTATTTTTATTTTTATAGTGGGTGCTTTATTAATAGTGTTTTCTGTAAGGTTTGGGAGTGTTAATAGAATACTCAAACTAATTATAAAAATAGTAAATAATTTTATATTTAGAGGTAATACAGGTGATAAGTTAAAAGGGAAGAATAGCCAGAATATAAATGCTCCGCCTATAATAGCCCCTATTGTAAGAATGCTAATAGGGACAGTTCTTTTGTTATCTTCTTCATTGATATTAATAAAAGGGGAAAAAAAGTTAGGGGAAATTAAGAGATAGACAAAGAACCGGGCTGAATATATAGCTGTTAATATAGTACCAAAAAAGATTAAGGTTAAGATAAGTATATTAAGTGGGTATCAAATTGATAACTCTAAAATACTGTCTTTTGAATAAAATCCTGCTAGGAATGGTGCCCCGCATAATGCTAAATTAGCAATAATAAAACATGAAGATGAGATTGGTATCTGGTTTGTTAAGTTCCCTACGGTCCGGAGGTCTTGATTATGGAGGTGAACATGGATGACATTTCCTGCACAGAGGAAAAGGAGGGCCTTAAATAAAGCATGTGTTATTAGATGAAAAAGAGCTAAAGAGACATATCCTAAACCTAGAGAGGTTATTATCACTCCTAGTTGTCTTAAGGTAGATAGGGCAATAATTTTTTTTAAATCACATTCTACTATAGCTCTTATACCAGCTATAATTATTGTGAAGCAAGATACAATAAGAAGGCTAGGGTTAAATCAGGTTATTAGATGTAGTATAGGGTAAAAGCGGATAAGTAGGAACACTCCTGCCGTAACAAGTGTTGAAGAGTGTACTAAGGCTGATACAGGGGTTGGGGCTGCTATAGCAGCAGGGAGCCACCTAGAGAATGGGATTTGTGCCCTTTTTGTTATAGCTGCTAATAAAATTAGAGCTGTTAATAATATTGGTTGGGGGTCTCAAATATTAATAATGATTCAATGATTTTGATTTAATATAAGTGCAATGGCTATTAAAATAAAAGCATCCCCGATTCGATTTGTTAGAGCTGTTAATAATCCTCCCCCTAAGGATTTAGCATTTTGGTAGTAAATAATTAGTAAGAAAGAAGTTAAACCTAGCCCGTCTCACCCTAACAGGAGTGTAAATAGGTGGGGAAAAAAGATAAGTATATTTATGGACAACACAAAAGCGTTTACTAAAAGGATAAATCGGTTTAAATAAGGGTCCCCTTCTATATATGTATTTGCGAATATTATCACATTAGCTGAAATAAATAAGACAATGGTTCTAAATGTGAGCCCTACAGGGTCTAAGATGACCGGGAATGTTATTGGGGAAGAAAAAATAATTGTGATTTCTCATATTAAGATTGTTGTTTTATTATATAATAGATATTTTATTGCTATTGATCCTATAAATAATGAGAGACAGTATAGAATTATTGATGAGATACTTGGGTAGCGTAAGAGAGTAAAATTCATGGTTAAAAGTAATAGGTATACAATTTTGTGGTCACAACACAGGGTTTTTTTTAAACTATTTTAACGGGGAAAGAGACCAAAGAGATCTTTTTTAGTTTAAAAGACTAATGCTTAGCAAGCTTTCTCTCCTCTCTATATGTGATAATATTGTTTGTAAATATAAAAATAAATATAATAACCTTTATTTACTTTAAAGTAAAAAAAAATTAGGGGAAAAAAAATATGTAAAAACGTGTAAAAAACGTGTAAAAAAGTGTCAAAATTTGTCATTTTAAGGGTGTTTCGTGCACAGGGGTAAAATGGCGAATTTTTAACCTGAATGGCCTTATAAAAAAAAGGCAAAAAAAAAGTTTTCCGCAGAAATGTACAGATGGAAAAAAAAGTTTTTTACGAGGGAAAACACTAATAAAGTTAAATTAAGTGTAAAAGTTGACTTTAACCTTGGTTAGAAGGCTAAAGTGTAATATTTGTGTATTTTTTGTTGTTTAGGGGGGTGTGTCCGGAAGAGGCCGTCTGGGACTATAGTAGAACCTAAACAGGGTATTTTTTAAAAATTTTATGTATTTACTAAAATATGGCTTTACACCTGTACTAGCACCTAAATAGGGGGTATTGCACGTATGTGTGTTTTTGGAGATATTTTTTTCCTTAAGTGAAAAAAAAAATATAGAGTATATATTTAATATATAACATAAATTTCTTTATTAATATAATTAACTCATTTAATATAATTTATTAAATAAAATTTATAAATTTTAATTCATCCCATATATATATAGTACATTATACATAAAGAAAAAAAAAAAATTTAAAAACTTTTTTTAGTTTCTTGTGAAAAGTTCTTTACCTTATTTAGTTGTATTTTTTAGTTTTAAGTTAAAATACTATATAAAAGTATATATATTTTTGCCGTAATAAATATTTATAACACAAACATATATAATATATACATAAAAGGTTGGGGATTTTCCCATTTTTTTGGGCCGAAACCAAAAATGCATAAATTGCCACCTTTTATGAATGATCATCTGCATAAAGTGTTAAGAGGAGAGTAAAAATATAAGCTTGAATCAGGCAGATTCCTACTTCAAATATTATGTATCCTATTTGAGTAATAAGTAATGTAGAAGCTGCCAAGGTTCTTGAAAATAAAGCAGAGGCTGTGTAGATTCCTATTAATCTTAGAACAATATGCCCGGCTCTTATATTAGCTGCTAGTCGAAAGGATAGTGTAATTGGTCGCACTATAATTCTGATAGTTTCAATAATTACTAGCGCCGGGTTTAACCAGTCTGGTGCTCCTCCTGGAAGAAGCCTCCCCATAAATTTTATTGGTTTGTATATTATTCTTGATAATAGGATGGCAAATCATAGAGATAGTCCTAGTGTAAGTGTAAAAATTAAATGGCTGGTAATACTAAATCTGTACGGAATAAGCCCATGAAGATTTATTAGAATAATAATAATAAATAGGCTTCTAATTATTCTAGGGAACCTTTTTATAAGATTCCCTGAAGTTCGTGTAGATTGGTAATAGAGAGTGGAGGCTACATTAGATGTTAGTGTTGATAATCGGTTTGGGGTGATTCAAAATGAAGAGGACAACAAAAAAATAAATAGGAAGTTAAAAAGTCATATTAATGTAGATGTAAATTGAGTTGTTATAAAAGAGTTAGTAGCAGGGTCTAAAGCTGAGAAAATATCTGTAAGCATCAGGAATTAAGAATCTATCTTATTTAAAGCTTTGAAGGCTTTTAGTTTGTTTAACTTAAATTCCTATTTTAATAAATTATCCCATAAGTAGAATAGAATGGGGTTGAATATAAAATAGATAAAATAATATGTTGTAAAGATTTGGCCTAAAAGCTCATAAGGGGCTTCTACAGGGCAACCGCCAATTCATGTAAGAAGTAATATATTTGTAATTAGTGTTCAAAATAGGATTTGATTTAACGGGTAGAATGAGGTAGATCGTCGTGATTGGGTGATTGTAAACGGGAGTGTTAATAGAATTAGTACTGCTGCAAACATGGCAACTACTCCGCCTAGTTTGTTTGGGATTGATCGTAGAATTGCATATGCCCATAAAAAATACCACTCAGGTTTAATGTGTGTAGGGGTAACTAGTGGATTTGCGGGTAAAAAATTTTCTGGGTCTCCTAGGGCATTTGGAGCTAGGAGTGCTAATATAGCAAATATTAGAATGACAATAATAAATCCTAGAATGTCTTTCCTAGAGTAGTATCAGTGAAATGGGATTTTATCTGAGTCGCTGGCGATGCCTAATGGGTTGTTAGAGCCTGTGAGATGGAGGAATAATAAATGAATTACGGTTAATGCTGCAATAATAAAAGGTACAAAAAAATGAATTGCAAAGAATCGATTTAGTGTAGCATTATCTACTGCAAATCCCCCTCATATTCATTGAACGAGGTTTGTACCAATATATGGAATGGCAGAGAATAAATTTGTAATAACTGTAGCGCCCCAAAATCTTATTTGCCCCCAAGGAAGTACATAGCCTAAAAATGCTGCTGCTATGGTCAGAAGTAGAAGAATTACTCCGATATTTCAAGTTTCTATATAAGAATATGAGCCATAATATAGACCACGACCAATATGTATGTAGATACATAAGAAAAATAATCTAGCACCGTTGGCATGAATTGTACGTATAAGTCAGCCATAATTTACATCTCGTGTAATGTGTGCAACAGAGGAGAATGCAATATCAATATGAGGGGTATAATGTATTGCTAGAAGAATACCTGTAATAATTTGGATACCTAAACAAAGACCTAGAAGAGAGCCAAAATTTCATCAAATAGATAAGTTGTTAGGGGCTGGAAGATCTACTAAGGCGTTGTTTATAATTTTAAATAGTGGATGGGATTTTCGTATAGGCCTAAACATAGTTTTAAATATATGGTCGTAGAGCTCCTTGTGCACGGATTGTAATTTTTACTACTGCAATTAGTGCAATTAGTAGGGTGATTGCTATTATAATTAGGATTGGGAGATAGTTTATTCTTAGTAGAGTTTGAAAAGTTGTATAGTGTGAGTTAGTTATATTTATTACGGGAAGGAGCCAAAAGTTTTTTATTATGAATAAGATTAAGGTTATAATAACTGTTGGTAAGATTATAGGGTCAAACATATTAATTTTTTTATTAGGGTCAATGGCAATAAAATAAGCAAATATTACTAGTAGGCCCCCAATATAAATTAGAAAAGTAATAAACCTAAATCATGAACTAATAAAAAATGAGATATTTATTGCAATAAACATTGCTAGTAAAATAATTCATAGCCCAAGTCTTAGAGGTGTATATATTAATGGTAAGATAAAAATAATTGAGAAAATTATGTATGTAGTTAAAATCATTTATAGTTAAGGGTAAACCATTACTTTAAGTATCAAAAACTTATGTTCATATTAAACTAAACTATAAAGATCCTCATCAGTAGATGCATAAATATAGAAAGATTCAAACAACATCTACAAAGTGTCAATATCATGCAGCAGCCTCAAATCCAAAGTGATGTCCTGTTGAAAAATGGTTACTGAAAGCCCGTCATAGGCATACTAAGAGAAACCTTGAACCAACTAATACGTGTAGTCCGTGGAATCCTGTGGCTACAAAGAAAGTAGTGCCATATACTCTATCTGCAATTGTAAAAGGGGCCTCGATGTATTCTCCAGCTTGAAGGTATGTAAAGTAGGCCCCTAATATAACTGTTAAGGAAAGTGCTTGTTTTACTTCTAGTTTATTATTTTCGATGATACTATGATGAGCTCATGTAACAGTAACCCCTCTAGCTAGAAGTACAGCTGTATTTAGAAGCGGAACTGAAAATGGGTTTAAAGGGTAGATGCCTGTTGGTGGTCAGGTGCAACCTAATTCTGGGGTTGGCGCTAGTCTTCTATGAAAGAAAGCCCAAAAAAATGCAAAGAAAAAGCAAATTTCTGATACAATAAATAAAGCTATACCTCATCGAAGTCCTTTGGAGACTACTGTTGTATGGTGGCCTATAAATGTTGCTTCTCGAACTACATCTCGTCATCATTGAATTATTGTTAATGCTACAATTAGAATTCCTAATTGAAGAATTGTTATTCCGTGTCCGTGGAATCAGGCTGCTAGCCCTCCTGTTAAAGTTAAGGCTCCGATTGAGCCTGTGAGAGGTCATGGTCTAGGTTCTACGAGGTGAAAAGGTTGTCGTACCATTATTTCTTTTAATTTAATTAATCTTTTTGCTTGGAAGGCAAATGTACAAATTTATACTTAAGAAATAATGAAGGAAAATTTCGTTGAAAGATTTACAATCTTTTGCCTGTATCTCGGCCACTTCATTATCAGTTTCAAATTTTAAATAGGGATTTAAGAGATTGAGTTTTAACTTTTTTAAAGCTAGGTTGTGTTTGTCATCATATAGAGGAATGAAGTATAGATAAGATAAAGAAGAATATAAGTGGTGCTAATATTCATGACAAGGGAGATAAATGTGGCATTAAAAATCGCTTTATTAAGCAATTTAGGGCTGACAGTCCTATGTTATATTTATTAACTAGATTTTTAATTAGTATTTGTTGAGGCTCAATTAAGGAATGCTTGGTAGTTGATTGACTCAAGAGCGATTGGTATAAATGAATGATTGGCCCCACAAATTTCTGAGCATTGACCATAAAACACCCCTGGTCGGTTAATTAGAAAGCCTATTTGGTTTAATCGTCCTGGGACTGCGTCTATCTTAACGCCTAGCGCTGGAATAGTTCATGCGTGGATTACATCTCTTGAAGTAGTTAATACACGAACTTCAACATTTATAGGAACAATTATACGGTTATCTACTTCTAATAGTCGAAATTCTCCTGACCTTAGTTCATTTGTAGGGGTTATATAGGAGTCGAATGTTAATTTATCAAAATCTGAATATTGGTATGTTCAATATCATTGATGTCCTACTGCTTTGACTGTAAGTGATGGGTTTCTAATTTCATCTATAAGGTAAAGGAGACGTAATGATGGGAGAGCTAAGAATTGAAGAACAACTGCTGGTAAAATTGTCCATACTGTTTCGATTTGTTGAGCTTCAAGTATTGTACGACATGAGAGTTTATTTATTGCTAATCTAATTAGAGCTATACCAACAATAGACGTAACAAGTGTTAATACTAGTATGGCATGGTCATGGAAACTAATTAGTTGGGCTATGATAGGGGAAGCGGCATCTTGGAATATTAATTGTGATCATTTTGCCATCTAAACAGGCCGATTGGCAATTTCTTAGGTAACAACTAAGCGCAATAATTTTGCTTCTGTTTACTAAGGTGTAGTGATTAACCCTGTTTCTGGTATATTATGGTGGTCTAATGGGAAAGGGGCTAGGTCTTGTCATTCGAGTGCCGCCCCTAAGTGTGATGCTGCAATTACCCCTCGTTGGGCTCTAAGTGCTTCTCATAAAATAAAGATAAAGAATAGAAGTGCTACAAATGAGATTATAGACCCTGCTGAGGAAATAATATTTCATTTTAGATATGTATCAGGGTAGTCTGAGTAACGTCGTGGCATACCTGCTAGGCCTAAAAAGTGTTGGGGAAAGAAGGTTAAGTTTACTCCGACAAATATAGCTAGAAAATGAATTTTAGTTCATCGGTCATGTAAAGTAACACCTGTAAAAAGAGGAAATCAATAGTTGAAGCCTGCAAATAAAGCAAATACAGCCCCTATAGATAGGACATAGTGGAAGTGGGCAGTAACATAGTAAGTATCATGTAGAATTACATCTAAAGATGAGTTTGATAGAACAATCCCGGTAAGACCCCCAACCGTAAATAAAAAGATAAACCCTAAGGCTCATAATATTGGTGTTTCTGTCTTAATAGGTCTTCCTGAGATAGTAGCTAACCAGCTAAATACTTTAATCCCTGTAGGTACAGCAATAATTATAGTAGCTGCAGTAAAATATGCTCGTGTGTCGACATCTAATCCTACTGTAAATATATGATGAGCCCATACAATAAACCCTAGAACACCAATTCCAGATATAGCATAGATTATTCCTAAGGTTCCAAATGGTTCCGGTTTACCTCTATGGTGTGCAACAATGTGTGAAATAGCACCGAATGCAGGTAAAATAAGAATATATACTTCAGGGTGCCCGAAGAATCAGAATAAGTGTTGGTAAAGAATAGGGTCGCCGCCTCCTGCTGGGTCAAAGAATGCTGTGTTTAGATTTCGGTCTGTTAAAAGTATAGTAATTGCGCCTGCTAACACTGGCAGTGAGAGAAGTAATAGAATAGCAGTAATTTTTACAGATCAGACAAATAAAGGTATTCGTTCTAGTTGAAGGCCTTCAGATCGTATATTAATAGCTGTTGTAATAAAATTAATTGCCCCCAAAATTCTTGATACTCCTGCTAAATGTAAAGAAAAGATGGCTAAATCTACAGATGGGCCGGCATGAGCTAAATTTCTAGATAGAGGTGGGTATACTGTTCATCCTGTTCCAACTCCTTTTTCTACAGCAGCTCTGGCTAATAGAAGTGTGAGAGATGGTGGTAAGAGTCAAAATCTTATATTATTTATTCGTGGGAAAGCCATATCCGGTGCCCCCAGTATAAGTGGTACTAATCAGTTCCCAAATCCCCCAATAAAAATAGGTATTACTATAAAAAAAATTATAAGAAAAGCATGGGCTGTAACAATAGTGTTATACAACTGGTCTCTGCCTAAGAATGGGCCTGGTTGTCCTAGTTCAACACGGATTAATAGTCTTATAGATGTGCCTAATAGACCTCCTCATGTCCCTAGTATAAAATATATTGTTCCAATATCTTTATGATTTGTTGAGTATAATCATCGCAT